AATAGGTGGAATTCCTGAAGAAAGGCTATAAGAAGAATAGGTGGAAATCAATATGCAAAAAGAAAAAACAATGGCTAATGCCAGAAAAAGAATCAATCTATAAATAGAGTTCAGGTTCGAATTCCGTTAGGAATATCTATAATCTTAGCGAAATGAAAGAATTCCTCATGATTCTTAATTTATCTATTTGATCTTTTTGAAAATGAGGTCGTTGAACTTGAAACTTCACTTATTGAATTGAGTTAAAGAATGGAATTGGATTCAGTTGGATCGTATCAGTGAAATCGAGTACTAACTCCCATTTCTTATTGGATTAAGGGCTCAACTTTCTTTCGGACATTTTTTTGTTTTTTAGGTTTGCAAAATGAAAGAAGACTCTCTTTTGATTATTTTTTCTTATGAGAATTGATCCTACTACTTCTGGTCCTGGGGTTTCCACACTTGAAGAAAAAAACCAGGGGCGTATCGTTCAAATCATTGGTCCGGTACTGGATGTAGCCTTTCCGCCGGGAAAGATGCCTAATATTTACAACGCTTTAGTAGTTAAAGGTCAAGATACTCTTGGCCAAGAAATTAATGTGACTTGTGAGGTACAGCAATTATTAGGAAATAATCGAGTGAGAGCTGTAGCTATGAGTGCAACAGATGGTCTGATGAGAGGGATGGAAGTGATTAACACAGGAGCTCCTCTAAGTGTTCCAGTTGGTGGAGCGACTCTCGGACGAATTTTCAACGTTCTTGGAGAACCTGTTGATAATTTAGGTCCTGTAGATACACGCACAACATCTCCTATTCATAGATCTGCGCCTGCCTTTATACAGTTAGATACCAAATTATCGATTTTTGAGACAGGGATTAAAGTAGTGGATCTTTTAGCTCCTTATCGCCGTGGAGGAAAAATCGGACTTTTCGGAGGGGCTGGAGTAGGTAAAACAGTACTCATCATGGAATTGATCAACAACATTGCCAAAGCTCATGGAGGCGTATCCGTATTTGGCGGAGTAGGTGAACGTACTCGTGAAGGAAATGACCTTTACATGGAAATGAAAGAATCGGGAGTCATTAATGAACAAAATATTGCAGAATCAAAAGTAGCCCTAGTCTATGGTCAGATGAATGAACCGCCGGGAGCTCGTATGAGAGTTGGTTTAACTGCCCTAACCATGGCGGAATATTTCCGGGATGTTAATGAACAAGACGTACTTCTATTTATCGACAATATTTTTCGTTTCGTCCAAGCAGGGTCCGAAGTATCTGCTTTATTAGGGAGAATGCCTTCTGCTGTAGGTTATCAACCGACTCTTAGTACAGAAATGGGTTCTTTGCAAGAAAGAATTACTTCTACCAAAGAGGGATCCATAACTTCCATTCAAGCAGTTTATGTCCCTGCGGACGATTTGACTGACCCCGCCCCTGCCACAACATTTGCACATTTAGATGCCACTACTGTATTATCCAGAGGACTGGCTGCCAAAGGGATCTATCCAGCAGTAGATCCTTTAGATTCAACGTCAACCATGCTTCAACCTCGGATCGTTGGCGAGGAACATTATGAAACTGCGCAAAGGGTTAAGCAAACTTCACAGCGTTACAAAGAACTTCAGGACATTATAGCTATTCTTGGGTTGGACGAATTATCCGAAGAGGATCGTTTAACTGTAGCAAGAGCACGAAAAATTGAGCGTTTCCTATCACAACCCTTCTTCGTAGCAGAAGTATTTACGGGTTCCCCGGGAAAATATGTTGGTCTAAGAGAAACAATTAGGGGATTTCAACTGATCCTTTCCGGAGAATTAGATAGTCTTCCTGAGCAGGCCTTTTATTTGGTAGGTAACATCGATGAAGCTACCGCGAAGGCTCTGAACCTAGACGAGGAGAGCAAATCGAAGAAATGACCTTAAATCTATGTGTACTAACTCCTAATCGAATTATTTGGAATTCGGAAGTGAAAGAAATCATTTTATCTACTAATAGTGGTCAGATTGGTGTATTACCAAATCACGCCCCCATTGCCACGGCTGTAGATATAGGCATTTTGAGAATAGGTCTGAAGGGGCAATGGTTTACAATAGCCTTGATGGGTGGTTTCGCTAGAATAGTCAATAATGAAATAACCGTTTTAGTAAACGATGCGGAAAGGGGTAGTGACATTAATCCAAAAGAAGCTCAGCAAACTCTTGAAATAGCGGAAGCTAACTTGAGTAGAGCTGAAGGGAAAAGACAAACAATTGAGGCGAATTTAGCTCTCAGACGAGCTAGAACGCGAGTAGAGGCTATTAATGCAATCTCGTAATTAGTTGTTGGCGTGGCCAAATAATAAAAAGAGGTTGTGTTTATATACTCTTTTTTTGATTCTGCCGACTCAATCAAGGGTAATCGGATTCTGATGCAAGGAAAAAATCAATCAATTCAATAGAATAGGAGTAGCAGGGAATGGAAAAGGTACAAAATAAATAACAAAGAATAAAGAAGGCGGGTAGAAATACTTATTAGATACCATTGACTGCGGTATCTAATAAGTTCTACCTACTATTGGATTTGAACCAATGACTCCTGCCGTATGAAAGCAATACTCTAACCACTGGGTTAAGTAGGTTATTTATCATCACAAAGAGAAACAAAAGAAACCCCTCACATTGATGGATTATAGATAGAATTTGACTTCTAAGCAATATTCTCACAGGAAACATATGAGAGATCAATCATGTCTTGTCAAGATGAATAGTACTATTCATCTTGACAAGACATGAAATACAAAGTAAAATATTTCTCACAAATAAAAGGGCTATAGCTCAGTTAGGTAGAGCACCTCGTTTACACGCGCGCCAATGTTTTTCAAAGGAGTCCATCATGCAATCAACAGAATTTCTCTTATTGAGAAATTGATGTCTTACTCCATGGATTCGAGAGAACAAGAGCCTGACAAATATTTGATTGGTCCAATTATGTAGGGTGCCCATTTGGGCACTAAAATCGAACCCATCATAGATTTGATAATTGATAAGGTCAATATTCAGACCACTCAATGCTAGGTAGAATGAGTAGAAGGACCTCAAAAAATCTCTTTTCGTCCTATGAACTTTAAGGTGTATAAAGTTTCATATTTGACGCTTTGAGCAGAGCGATAGAGACTACATTTCACTTAGGTTGATCTAGGCCATAGGCAGACCTACGTCAAGCCAACTCTTCTTTGAAACACTTTGGTATTGCTCATGAGCAGAAATACAAATACTGAATCATAGCACGTGGAGCCATCTTGTTATCTTTTTATCAAGAAAAATATGGCGGACTAGCTGATCTTTCTATCAGTTGATGAAAGAGCCCAATGCAAAAAAAAAATGCATGTTGGGTCTTTGAAACAGGTCAAATCATTTCGATAATAAAACGTTTGATCTGTTTTACCGAGAATGTCTACGGTTCGAGTCCGTATAGCCCTAATTTGGTAATGAATTGAAAATGAAAAAAACAAAAAATGGCATTTCTTTTTCTTTCTATCTTACTAATTCTTTAGTGTATTTATAGTATTCTAGTATACTTTTCTCATTATTATATTGTTTGTAGCTGGCCGGGTGCTTGTTCCATCGGAATAGAATCATTCCAGCACACTCGCTCTTTTGGGATCGTTCGAAGCATAAAACTAATAAAAATGTAAAAATGAAGTTCAATGGACCCAACCGGTGTTTTGAAATTTCGGATAAACAAACCTATTCTTCATATTCATTAATCTTCATGGTGCTATTACATAATATGATGATTTTGACCTCTGACCACAATCAAGAGGCCCTTTTCTCTTTTTGTATACCCAAAAGAAGGGTATTTTTGATTTTTGAAGGAAAAATCATGACATGAGCCCGGGTTGGGTAAAAAAAACTACAACGAGACCCAAGACAAATGGAATCAAATAGTAAATCATATGGGTCTTAGGCTGGCTGTTATACAATCTATATTTGTATCCCAATTTTCTACTCCAAACCAATTGCCCATCATTCAAAATTCCAATTCTACCGATGCTTACTTTCTACAATAATATTAGGGTTGGAATTTGGCTGAATTAGCAATCCCCTGACCCGTCGCTTTTATTGTGCGGAAAAGCAGTCCCAAGAATTTATTGTCTTGTCTCAAAGATAATGAATTAATTGTCTTTTAATCCATTAGTGTTTGCCCCCTTTCGATTTCCGTGAGTTGGTTTTATCATTTAGCATTTTGTCTGCCGAATCGTCCGCTAACTCGCGATTCCATTAAAAATTCAAAATATCCTTTTTTTTTATAGATCAGAATCACATCATTTATCATTTGACTGACTCTATCGCCGTGCTGCGCCCCAGTGTATAGGTTTGCTTCAAAACAACTTTTTTACTGATATGAAACCTAATTTCGAGTACAAAAGACCCATATTTGGAATGAGTCTTTGAAGACTTCAAACTCTCATTTCATAACTCGACTTTTTGGGGGCGCAAGCCGGGCGACGAGATAGTATAGGTTCAAAGCAAAGCCTATAATTGGAATTTTCCGATAGAGAATCCACGAGTTGTTATATCTTATATCTAAGGCCCTTTTTCAAATCTATTTAATCTTAAACAGGGAGAGATAATAGGATCGATCAATGCATTCTGTAAAAGCAATAATTTGCTATTATGGATCGTAATGACAAAAATAATACCAATAGCATATGAGTCTTTTCATATTATTCATTATTATTCTCTTAGCTAATAATATATTCATCTTACTAATACACATGAATTTCATAAGATTTCACCTTTATTTATTTATCTTTATTTATTTAATTGCTATAGAATTAGAATTGTAAACTCAATGTGAAGTAATGTCTTTAGAGATACCCCGAGGTGCTGTGAAAGCAAGGCAAGAAAGTCTTATTTGTATAAGAACAGGATATGTCTATACCATATCAAAATAGAATTGAAGTAAGTGTAAGATTGAATTTTCTATTTCTATTGGATGAATCTTGAAAGGCGTTATGACCACAGCAAACAAACTATACA